TTTCAAATGAATTTGAATAAAACTTTCCTTCTGAGTTCTTATCAAAAATTGACGAAGTCAAATGAAAAGGATTCCAATTTCGCGTCTTAACTTAAATGAAATGAGGGGACTTTAATCGGCAGTATTCTATTAATTTGATAGTATGGTAAGAAAGAAATAGATGAATCCTTCTTTCTACCATACTATCGATCTCTTATTCTATAAAGTTTTAATCTAGAATCAAGATAGATTCTATAGATCAATCTACAAATTCTGATCATGTAATATATTCTATTAATTCCATATATTGTATGGAATTGACATAACATATTGTATGGAATTGACATAACATATTGTATAGAATTGACATAACACCCAATTCTATTTATTTGCTACATCTAGTTGTTCCTATCAATCTAAGATAAGAATTATCTTAGGATTCTAATTCCTTTTCCTAATAAAGAAGAGGAAACCTCACTTATTTTTAATGCCCAAACCATGATATGAAAAAAGTCGATAAAGCATAAATCGCCTTTATAAGATTAGAAACCAAGCGCTAAATGCCCAATATGTGATTCGTCCGAAGCAAGATCTTATTATTTTATTGCATAGTCTCTCGTTAGATAACTACTATCTATCATATCATTTCTCATAGAAAGCTCGTATACACTTAACAAAACCACTTGTTCTTTGAACAGTAAAAAGGAAAAGCAATCAAACAAAAAAAGGGGTCCGGTCTTCCTCAGTATCCATCTATAAAGATGGTAAGAGCCAATTCCATTGATTGAAATAGAAAATTTCGGAAGAATCTTAGGTTAGAATAAATTTATAATCATCTGAATCCCTTTCTTTTCGAAATACAAACAGGGGAATCGCTCAAATATCTCTTTGATTGAAAGAGTATGATTCATATCATAGATTACTCCATTTGACTCCAATGAAATTCGAAATTCAGATATTTTTACTTTATATAGTTCAAAACGCGTTGCAGAACGATCTATAAAACAAGTGATACGGTTTGATTCCTCAACTCAATTTAGTAGTACTTCTAGAGCCCACTTCTTCCCCACACTACGAGTGAAAGGGAAAATGTAAAGATTACCATTAAAGCAGCCCAAGCGAGACTTACTATATCCATATAAATTATGTCTCCTATCTCTATAACTACAAAGGAATTATTCCTCACTAATAATAGTGGAATCAATGGTGCAGAGTCAAAAAAAGGGGATTTTGTCCGAACACTATTGATAAACCAATCTGATTCTGATTTCGAATCGGGAAAGATTAAACACAAGCAAAATATCCAAAGGGAATGGGAACATGTGAATAATAAGGCCTATTTTTTTGTTGACCCTCGTAAGTAAAAACGGAAAGGGAGAAATCACTAAAAAAGATAAATCACTATCTAGTACAGACCTCTATTTCCCCTAATCCATACCCCCTTTCCCGATTATCTCTGAGGGGTAGGGGGCTTGGCTAGGGGTTATCAAAAAAAATTCTTTCTTTTTTCTATAAAAAAAAGATTATCCATCGAATCTAATATTGCTTGGATACCCCAGCGTTCATCTCGCGAGTCCGTCATAGATAACGCAACTTCCAACCCTTTCCAAAATGATGAATAGAATCATATTTCTTAGCAGGCCCTACAATCTAATCCAAGATCCAGTCATTAGACAGTCCCTTAGTATAGAAGGGAATCATAAAGTCTTAAAAGCTCCCTACTATATATAGAATAGATTATAATAGAATAGATTAGAATATTTCCTTGAATCCTAGATGCGAACGAGGATTCACAATCTTTTATTTTCGAAAAACCTCAGACCAAATGTTTAGAATCAAACAAAATCTCAACAGTCTTTCCTCTGTTTCTACCGGAGAATTGTTCTCCGAGTTATATCAGCAGAACAGAAGAAAAGAAGAGATTTCGGGTTTTTTGTTTGATCAGGCGACACCCGGATTTGAACTGGGGAAAAAGGATTTGCAGTCCCCCGCCTTACCACTCGGCCATGCCGCCAAAATGATACAAAAATCTTCTCGGATTACTAAATTTTTATTGCACTTGAAATTTTTCATTTTTTTTTGGTTTTGGATTTGATCCATTCCTTCGATTCATTCTAGAGTATCTCAAAATCCACAATGCTAAAAAAATTCTCTCGCTTTTCTATTGAGAAATCACATGTGGATTTTCCGCCGACAAATTTGAACCATTAACTATTGACTGCTTATGCTTACTTCGAATTTATGAACGCTTCTGGAGATTTGAATCTAAAAATTGTATTTTCCTCATGACATACATAAGAAAATACAAATTGAGATAAAACTAATCAGTATTTATTTTTTTTATCAAAAAATCCTTCTCAATTTCAATTATAACAAAATATATGAGTCTATGTAAACCCCAGAACATAAATTACAGATATCTATTAGTTAGATATGTTGTCGATAGGGAATTATCAGAAAACAATTCTACTTCATTTTTGCAGTGAATATAGATTTTCGTTTGATAAAGGACGACCGGGGC